TGTATTTATTACTTTTTTTTATTTACAAATTTCTAAATAAAAAAAGAAAATTCTAAATAAAATTCGAAATACTAAATAATCTAAACTAAAATAATCGAAATAAATTCAATTGAAATAATTCAAAAAAAAAAATACTACTACTAGATTTCTAATGGTGATTCTAATGAATAATTCATCAATGACGAATAAAAAATAATTCTATGCAAGTCTGAAAGGGGGAAAGATCCCTCGGATAGAATCATTCGATTATATTGACAATTTCAAAAAACTGATCATACTATGATCATAGTATGATGGCCGTTGGTCAAGCAGGCCCCCATCGTCTAGTGGTTTAGGACATCTCTCTTTCAAGGAGGCAGCGGGGATTCGAATTCCCCTGGGGGTAGGGTACTACGAAAGGAAGTTGATCATGGATTACCAATAAGTCTAAAATTGATTCTTCCTGGGTCGATGCCCGAGCGGTTAATGGGGACGGACTGTAAATTCGTTGGCAATATGTCTACGCTGGTTCAAATCCAGCTCGGCCCAATAATTCGCCAATCCGCCATGAGATGATATAACCCCCTTTGTACTTCAGAAATACCCGATCCGGAGATAAAAAAAATCAAATTTTCTGCTAGATCCCGTATTTCCCTGGGATTGTAGTTCAATTGGTCAGAGCACCGCCCTGTCAAGGCGGAAGCTGCGGGTTCGAGCCCCGTCAGTCCCGACGGATCCAATAAATATATCAATAAATCTCTCCCTTTTTATGAAGGGGACCGGGGGCAGAATTTCATTGTCAAAGCAAAGGGGAAATCCTTATTTCTTTTTTCTTTCCCTTTGGTCGGAGAAAGACATATGCGGTTGGATTAGTACAATTATTGGTAGCATTATAGGCAGTATTCCAAGAAATGCTGGCTTTTTTCGATTGTCCCCGATGCATGTAATATAATCGAGTACTATACCTTTTTGAGGCGTGCATACACAAAGGGAATTCCTTTCTTGTCCAATACAAAATTGAATATAAGAAAATACTCTCCAGAAAAAACAAAAAAAAAACAATTTATTTTTCTGGCTACGGATTTATGGAACCTCACTTACTAGTTTGAAGGGGAAAAATGGATTTCAGGCAAATTGCACACTGAGCTTTTGGTATAGGTGTCCGGGGCTAATAATCTACGAAGAAAGGAGGGGGAAGGACAGATCAACCAAAGATCCTACTCCTCTTAGAACGGGGAATGAATCATTTTTCCGATTTTTAATTTTGTTTTAAGGCCCCATCGACGAAAGAACAAATCGGAAAATAGTAAATTTGATGAATATTCATTTTATACGATCTCATCTTTATCACACTTCTTTGTCTTCCAAGTCAAAAAGGGTTTAGAACGAAACTCTTTTCTTTTTCCATTTAGCTTTTATTGTTTGTTTGGGTTTGTAACTATGTGACCACTGGAAGTGGAAGAGCTATTTGATGAGACTTCATCAGATGATTGTACAAGAAGGAACTAGATAGATTAGAGAGAAAAAAAGAACAGATGATAAAAAAATGATAATGATAAATAAATAAAGGAATTTTGGATTGGGTCAGGAATCCGAGTTTGGGGCGGTATGGATAAAAGAACTTCCTATGTTATACTATTCAATTCTCGACGACGAATTGATTTGATAGTTCAGATATTGTTATTCATGATATTGATCCGAATTCAAGATCATCGAGAGGTAATATTCATTCATTGAATTTACAGGCCAAAGATTTATCATCTCTATGGGATTAAATCCCGAGTTATTGCGAAGTAAAAAACCGATGAGATTATGGAAGTAAATATTCTTGCATTTATTGCTACTGCACTATTTATTCTAGTTCCTACCGCTTTTCTACTTATCATTTACGTAAAAACAGTCAGTCAAAACGATTAATTATTAACTAATTTGAATGAAACTTGACTTCTGAGTTCTTAGCCAAAATTGACGAAATAAAATGAAAAAGATTCCAATTTCATGTCTTAAATGAAATGAGTGGACTAGAATCGGCAGTATTCTAATAGATAGTATGGTAGAAAGATTCATCTATTTCTTTCTACCATACTATTTATTAGTTAGATTGTAGTTATAAAGCTGCCCCTGGAATAAAATAAAGATAGAGGCTGCATTTGATATGGATCTATAGATCAATCTACAATATTATCTTGATATATGTGAATATCAATTCCATATATGGGATTGCCATAGCATCCAATTCCATTTATTTGCTATATCTATTTGTTCTGATCAATCTGAATTACTCTATATGTCTTATAGTTTGAATTACTATATTTTTGATTTCCAATTATGAATCTCGGTATCTATTGAAAGAATCAAATCAATGAAGGAAAAGCGATACATATAGGCCTATTCAAAAAATCACGTAGTAATCTTGTTTTTTTGAACATTCCCAAGAAGTAATTGAGTAAACCATTGACGGTAGTTCCACGGGCATCGAAAAGGAAGAGTAAACCTCACTGATTTTTAACGCCTGAACCACGATATGAAATAAGTCGATAAAGTCTAAATCCAATTTCAAAAATTCGAAAGCGGTAAATGCGCAATATGTGACTCACCTGACGATCTTATTCTGCATAGTATCTCGTTAGACAACCACTATGTTTATATCCTTTCTTTCTCATACAAAGTGCGTATACACTTAACAAAACCACTTCTTCTTTGAACAGTAAAGAGAGAAACAAATAAAAAAAGGGTCCGGCCCTCCTCAGTATCACCTAGTAAGATAAGAGGCCGTTGATTGGAATAGAAAATTTAGGAAGAATTAGGTTCGAATAAATTTCCTGGGATCCTCTTCCTTTCGAACTACAAACACGGGAATCGTTGAAATAGCTCTTTGATTGAAAGAGGATGATTCCTATAATACATTACTCCAGTAGAGTCCAATGGAATTTCAAAATGAAGATATTTTTATTTTGTTCAAAACGTGTTGCAGAACGATCTAGAAAGCAATTGCTATTGATACAGTTTGCTTCCTTAACTCAATTAGTAGGACCCCTAGAGTCCACTCCTTCCCCACACTACGAGTGAAAGGGAAAAAGTAAAGACTACCATTAAAGCAGCCCAAGCAAGACTTACTATATCCATATGAATTATGTCCCCTATCTCTATAAATATAAAGGAATTGCTCCATTATTCCTCACTAATAATAGTGGAATCAATGGCGCAGAGTCAAAAAGAACGAAGACTATTAATAAACCAATCCAATAAATTCGCTCATTTTAGAAGAAATTCCTATATGATTTCTAATCGGGAAAGATTAAACACAAGCAAAATCCGCAGTAACATCTCAAGGGAATGTTACTAATGGAACATGTAGGAATAATAGGTCCTATTCTTTTTTTGTTGACCCTCATTTCAATTGATTGGATGCTTGAGCACTCAGAGATTTTCGTGAGTTCCTCGTATATAATAAAGTATCTTCCGCCCCCTTCCACAACTATTTAGATTTCCTATCGGGCTCTCCAATCTAATCCAAGGTCCAGTCATTATACAATGCATTAATAATCTAAAATTTTGATTTGTAGTAGAAGGTAATTGCGAAGTCTTGATAGCCCCTCTAGCATTCGAATATTTCCTTGAAGCCTAAGCCTAAATATGCAATGCAAGGATATTTACAATTTTTTAGAAAAACCCCCAGACCAGATGTTTAAAATCAAACAAGTATCAACAGTCTGCTTTCTCTGCTTCTGCTGGGGAATCATTCGGCGAGTTATATCAACAGAAGAAAAGAAGAGATTTCTAGTTTTTTGTTGATCAGGCGACACCCGGATTTGAACTGGGGAAAAAAGGATTTGCAGTCCTCTGCCTTACCACTCGGCCATGTCGCCAAAATGCTACAAATACAAAATAGATGAAAACTTTCCCGGATTACTGAACTGCTTTTTATTGTACTTGCACCTTGAGTTCTGTTTTCCTGACTTTTTCCTAAAAGTCAAGGAAATCCTAATCCTTCTTCCCTTTTGATTGGGTTTGATTCATTCTTTCAATTTCGATTGAGTCTATCTCAAAATTCATAATGTTCAAAACTTTCTCTTACCTTTCTATTGAAAAATCAAATGTGGATTTTCAGTCGCAAAATCCAAAATTCAACTTTATGAAAATAGGAACCATTAACTATTGACTTAGAATGCATGAATGATTCTTGGATTTGAATCTCCAAATTTTGTTTTCCTAATGACATAAGAAAACACAACTTGATATATAACTAATCAGTATGGATTTTTTCAATCAAAAAATCCTTCTCAATTTTAATTATTAATTATAACAACAATTATGAGTATATGTAAACCCCCCAAGAGAAATTGTTAGACGGATATATATTATTTTTATATGTTCCCGATATAGAATTATCAGATATCAGAAAAGTATCATACTTCAATTTTCATTTTGAATAGAAAATTTCAATTCTGTTTTCGTAGAGCACAACCTGTGTTGCCCCGAATAGAACATAGAACGACAATAAAACAATAAAAGAGAAGAAAGACGGATATTATAGATATCTCCACACGTGTTTAAGCCATACAAACCTTCTTTTCTTATACACTTCACAATCGTATTCTACTCAAAAATCCGTAAACAAAGTCTCTCTCTTCTCTGCGAATCATTTTTTGACCAACGAAATCCATAACATAAAAGGGGTTTTAATGCCAAAAAACCGATTCTAATTCTATATATTCTTTCTGATTTTTATGCCTTTATCTCAGCGAAAAGATCAAATGTCCAATCCATTTATTTTTCTGGTATTCAAGCAGGTTGGAATATGTATTATCATAATAATGGTAGAAATGGAATCATTTTTGTTTTGATATTCTATACGAAATCCTATAACTTAATTAATAAGTCTAAGTAGCAGAAGTCTGTTTCTAGGGATGTTTTATCAATTTCTTTCCATTTGTATCTGTTGAAAATTCCAATAAATTCCAATTCAATTTAAGTAGAAAATTCTCTTTCTTCCTCCGTTCATACGTATTTCATACATT